TATGACTGGAAGACCAAGAGCTAACTATCGCGATTTTGAACTATCCGGACATATACTTCGTGAAATGGTTGAAACATGCCTGTTACCTGGCGCAATGAGATCAAGTTGGTAGGGATTTTATCTATCCTCTCGGTCCCTTTATCCTTTCTGTATAAATTATAAATAGGGTCTTTTTTTTTTTTATACATTTTGGGGTAGGGACCAGTAATTCTCCTAAGCGGGGTAGAGCAGTTTGGTAGCTCGCAAGGCTCATAACCTTGAGGTCACGGGTTCAAATCCTGTCTCCGCAACCTCTAGTATATCTTTTTGAGACTTCCAAAGGAATTATAATTATACATAAAAACTATCGAAGTGACCTCACATCGAATCGCGGATAGCGGGAATCGAACCCGCATCTTCTCCTTGGCAAAGAGAGATTTTACCATTCGACCATATCCGCATTTTTTGGTTAATTTATAGTCGCTACGATAATCTGCCCGGCTCCCACTTTAGTTAAGTACCGGACCCAATATTATCGTTATAGAATAATGCTAAATTTTTTAATTCCGTAAATTTGGTTTCTTAGAATTTTTTGAAGGCAAACTTTGATTTTTTAGTTTTCGACGCCGAGGGTCAAGAGATCAGAGAATTAAGTATAGCCACCAAAAATAACAATCCAAGCCATAATGCTGTTCCAGAAAATAAGACATTTTTTTTACTTGACCAGCCCTCGGGCGAAGCAAATACAACAGGTACACCAATCAATAAGATAAATGAAGTGACAATTAATAAAAAAACAACCAGTTGGAAAGCAAGAGCCATAGGTTTCATCCTCAATGCTACCACCAAGTAAACTATACCATTTGAGTTCCCTAATCGAAGAAAACGAATAAACCACTAATAATTTATTAAATTCTAATAATTTATTAAATTAAAGTAGCTAACGGAGAGATGGCTGAGCGGTTCATAGCCCCGGTCTTGAAAACCGGTATAGTTTAAAGAACTATCGAGGGTTCGAATCCCTCTCTCTCCTTATTGTTGATCAGTGAATAGACATGACTTGGCTATCCGACGTAGCCAAGCCATAAAAAACGCAATTAAATATTTAATTTTATAGATAAACCAACTTGAATAATTTGATTTCGTATCTGTTCTCAATTGAGCGGGGTCATAGAAAGAACGGGTTCGAAATCCCTATCAATTCCTTTCTCAAACCCAGCTGCCGCCGCCCGAGCCCGGCCCGCGTGCCACAAATGACCAACAAAAAAGAAAAATCCTAGACAAAAATGTGAGGTTGCCAACCAACTTCTTGGAGAGACATAATTGACTGCATTTATTTCAGTAGCCACGCCTCCGACAGAATTTAACGAACCTAAAGGGGCATGAGTCATATATTCTGCGGAACGCCGTTCCTGCCAAGGTTGTATATCTTTTTTTAACCGATTCAGATCTAACCCATTTGGTCCCCTTAGAGGCTCTAGCCACGGAGCACGCAGATCCCAAAAGCGCATAGTTTCTCCTCCAAAAATGACTTCGCCAGTGGGGGAACGCATTAGATATTTACCTAAACCCGTAGGACCTTGAGCGGCTCCCACGTTTGCTCCAAGACGTTGGTCTCTAACTAAAAAGGTAAAGGCTTGAGCTTGAGAAGCTTCCGGTCCTGTGGGTCCGTAAAACTCACTAGGATAAGCGGTATTATTGAACCAGACAAAACAGCAAGCAGTGAAACCAAATAGAGATAAAGCCCCTAAACTATAAGATAAGTAGGCTTCGCCAGACCATACAAGTGCGCGACGCGCCCAAGCAAAGGGTTTAGTTAGGATATGCCAGATTCCACCAAATATACAAATTGACCCTACCCATACATGGCCTCCGATTATATCTTCCAAATCGTCTACACTGACAATCCATCCGTCTCCACCAAAGGGAGATTTCAGTAAAAAACCAAATATGATACTTGGACTCAGGGTCAAGTTCGTAATTTTTCTTACATCTCCCCCTCCAGGGGCCCAAGTATCATATACACCCCCAAAATAAAGGGCTTTGAAGACTAAAAGAAAAGCACCTATACCTAATAATATTAAATGAATACCTAAAATAGTAGTCATTTTATTTCTATCTTTCCATACATAACGAAATAAAGGAAAAGATTCTTCTATGATCTCAGGTCCAAGAAGTGCATGATAAATACCACCAAACCCCAATACGGCAGAGGAAATTAAATGAAGGACTCCAGAGACAAAGTATGGAAAGGTATCTATAATTTCTCCTCCAGGTCCTACCCCCCAACCTAGAGTCGCTAAGTGGGGAAGTAAAATTAATCCTTGTTCATACATAGGTTTCTCTGGTCCGAAATGAGCCACTTCAAATAGATTCATTGCTCCGGCCCAGAAAACTATTAATCCAGCGTGCGCTACATGGGCCCCTAATAGTTTACCCGATAAATTGATCAATCGGGCATTACCAGCCCACCAAGCGAAACCAGTAGTTTCTTGGTCCCGACCAGCTACGGTTAAAGTTGTATTAAAGAGCGTTTCCACGTGGGAGAACCTCCTCAGGGAATATAAGGTTTTCATGAGGCTGATCTTGAGCGGCCATCCAAGCACGAATACCCTCATTTAACAAAATATTTTTTGTGTAGAAAGTTTCAAATTCAGGATCTTCCGATGCCCGAATTTCTTGGGAAACAAAATCATAGGCACGTAAGTTCAAGGCCAGGCCGACTACTCCCAGAGCACTCATCCATAAACCGGTTACTGGTACAAATAACATAAAGAAATGTAACCAACGTTTATTTGAAAAAGCAACTCCAAATATTTGGGACCAAAATCGGTTAGCAGTAACCATTGAATAAGTTTCTTCCGATTGCGTTGGGTTAAAGGCGCGGAATGTATTTGCACCATCACCGTCTTCAAATAAAGTATTTTCTACGGTAGCACCATGAATAGCGCATAGCAGGGCAGCACCCAGTACACCGGAAACTCCCATCATATGAAAGGGGTTCAATGTCCAATTATGAAATCCCTGAAAAAAAAGGATAAATCGGAAAATAGCTGCTACACCAAAACTAGGTGCAAAAAACCAACCAGACTGACCTAGTGGATAAATAAAGAAGACAGAGACAAAAACAGCAATTGGAGCAGAGAATGCGATGGCGTTATAAGGTCGCAATTGAACAGATCTGGCAAGCTCAAATTGTCGTAACATGAAACCAATTAATCCGAAAGCACCGTGAAGAGCCACAAATGTCCACAAACCTCCTAATTTACACCAACGTGTAAAATCGCCTTGTGCTTCAGGACCCCAGAGTAACAATAAAGAATGCGCTAAACTATTCGCAGGAGTAGAAACGGCAGCAGTTAAGAAATTACAACCTTCCAAATAGGAACTAGCCAATCCATGAGTATACCAGGAAGTTACAAAGGTTGTACCCGTGAACCACCCACCTAAAGCAAAATAGGCACAAGGAAATAGTAATAGACCTGACCACCCTACAAAAAGAAAACGGTCTCTGCGTAACCAGTCATCCATAGTATCAAATAAATCCTTGTCATTTTTCGTAGATTGACCAAGGGTTATAGTCATAGTAATACTCCTATTAAACTACTTCGACCATTTCCGAGCACCATATCGGATTTTTGGTTTTATTACATCTGAAAATTTCTGTTCTTGCGGTAATATTTATTCATGTATCTCGAACCGTGGTTTCCAATGGGTTTCGAAGATCCAATTCTTCCTTACTTGGCCCATATTAAGGATTTGGGTCAATTCATGAACGTAACTAAATTCTTATTTTAAATGATTTTATATTTTAAACACCTTTTAATCAATATTACTAAATACTAATTTCATCAATGACAATTATACTGACTGACCACTATCACGTATCTTCAGACCAACTACTAAAAACTAAAGTGATAAGTCTAAATTTCGTTTTTTATTAAATCAGCTAGAGATCAAAATAAAGATAGTCTTTCTTCATGCTCAGTATATATATAGCTAAATAGTTCTTCTTTAAAATATAAAAATATAAAATATGAGAATAGTCGCTTGACGCGTTATTAAATTTATTAAATGAATAGAGTCAACCTGTTTGTTGTTAATTTGTTAATTTTGAAGTCTTATACGTTATAAGGTCTTTTCTTTTTTTCCGTATAAAATCTGTACAATAAATAAAAAGAACATTTTAATTTTTGAATAGTTCGGAATTGGGAGTTTATTTTTTGAATTTCCTAAAAAAAATACTCGAATGGATAGCCCCTTATCGGATTTGAACCAATGACTTACGCCTTACCATGGTGTTACTCTACCGCTGAGTTAAAGGGGCCGATTCACTTGACTTTAAGTAGGAGGAGAGATAGAGACTCAAAGATACTATTTGTTTCTTCTGGATTATTGGTATGTTCCATAAACATGGAATTATTCCGACTTTCTCGTTATGGAGTATTTTGTTTATGTACATGCAATAAACACGTGCTTAATTTTTCCTTGAAATTGTTTTTAAAACTCAAAAAATTAGAAAAGAAGGTGGGAGTTTCGAAATATTGAAAATTAAAAAAATTTAAGTAATTTAATTCAAGTAGTTAAGTAGTAAGCCCCCATCGTCTAGTGGTTTAGGACATCTCTCTTTCACGGAGGTAACGGGGATTCGAATTCCCCTGGGGGTAGGTACTCTAGAAAAAAGATTACCAAGTTTCAGTATAAAATTAAATTTTAATTCTTCCTGGGTCGATGCCCGAGTGGTTAATGGGAACGGACTGTAAATTCGTTGGTAATATGCCTACGCTGGTTCAAATCCAGCTCGGCCCATGAACTCTATTCTACATAGCTACAAAAATAAAACCTTATTTCATATCCCTTTTTCCAGGGATTGTAGTTCAATTGGTTAGAGCACCGCCCTGTCAAGGCGGAAGCTGCGGGTTCGAGCCCCGTCAGTCCCGACGGATCCAATATCTAGTTATTAATTTATAATAAACCAAAATTTTTCTATGGGATTAAATCCCGAGTTAGTACGCCGTAAAAAAGGAAGGAACTATGGAAGTCAATATTCTTGCATTTAGTGCTACTGCCCTATTGATTCTCTTCCCGACTGCCCTTCTCCTGATTCTTTATGTCAAAACAGTAAGTCAAAATAATTAGTTACTCCCAGAACTCTTTCCTTTTGAGTCCGCTTATAGCAAAAATTGTAGGACATCTTTTTAATGTGACTGATAAACAAGCCATCAACTTCGCCATATATTAAATAAAAACCTTAAATGACCTGTATCTATGTATAAATAGATAGTGAGGGTTGATAAATAAATGAAACCCAGACTATCTATTCTATATTTATATTTATGTGTTGTTAATAGTTGAAACGAAAGACATGGGGATAGAGGTTTTATTTACAAATTATTAGAATTATCAAGGTCGTGCATAACGCTGTATGATACAAAGAATCAAAGTCAAATAGTTTTATTTCCCAAAAATTCAAATTAGCAGCACTTCTAGAGTCCACTTCTTCCCCATATTACTAATGAAAGGGAAAAGGTAAAGACTACCATTAACGCAGCCCAAGCCATACTTACTATATCTATATTCATGTGGTAAATTCTCTCCCCTATCTCTATAATTAATAATTAAAAAAATTAAAAAACACTTTATTCAAACTTTTTTATTTTTTTATAATAAAAATAAACTAATAAAGAATGGTGAACTCCCTCATGTAGCATTTAAAAAGACCCATAATCTAATAATCATACAAGGAACTCGTCCTAATCATAAATATAGAAATGAGTAATTTTTAACGATAGACTCGTTTCTTTATTTTTTTTATAAAAAAAAATAATTCATAAAAAACGCAAAGGTATAAATCAAAATATATCTAATCTGAGTCGAACAAAAACAAATTGCACCTGCTATCTGATTAATGACATAAAACTATTAAAAATAAAAAAAAAAAAAAAGAAAAAGAGAATTGATCAGGCGACACCCAGATTTGAACTGGGGAAAAAAAGATTTGCAGTCCTTCGCCTTACCACTCGGCCATATCGCCAAAAAAAAACTGAGTTTCTTGTTGGAAGGCTCTTCCTAAAAAATCTTAGTTTATTCCACTTTTTTTGTATGGATTTTAGCCCGCCTTTCAACTGCGTTTGGCAAAAATAAATCTACATTTTTTTAAGTTTCCGATTAGGAAAGCTTTATAATTAGGTTGCCATTCTTCTATCCACCGGGTTATTCAGAATAAATGCATTAAGGGAAGTCTTAAGAAAATTTTTTAAATTATTGAGTATTTTTTCTTCGTCGAGTTGTTCTCAAATGAACCCGAGCACGGTTACAAAAAATACCATCATAAGAGTCACGACTCAAGAATTCTAACAAAAGTTCTCAGTAAAGACCTAAAAAATGAATAACTAAAATTTAATTGGTTATTGATATCTTCATCACTCACTAGTTTGAATTTGACAATCTCGTCAAGTATTCAAATTAAACTATTTTTTTATTACCGATTTATATTCAAACGAAATATTTCAAATTCCAAAAATACTCCGACTTGGACAGTTTCTTTATGAAAAGATGAAAATGCACATATCTATATATAAATATAGAACTATAATAACCGTCTTAACTTGGATCAAGTTATTCTGGTTCAAATTAACTCTAGAGTAATCTGATTGGCTAAGTCCTGTCAGGATCAACCGTGCATGTCCTTTTTGGATAAAATTTGTTTAAAGAAAATATCACTATAAAAAAAAAAAGCAAAATTAAGTTGATCTAATAAAAAGTCTTTGAAAAGTATAACTATAAAGAGATTTTTTTGCCTGAAGAATTTATTGGGTTCGCACCTTAGAATAAGCAATTTCTTCTCAAGCCTTTATTATTGGGACTCATAACAACATTTATTAATCCTAAAAGTTTTATGTTTTATCTCCGAAGCAAGTGTTTAAAAAAATGCTCGGAGTTTCTAAAAGTAGTTCTCGGCGGGCATATTTCTTGGTTCAAAGGATGAAAAGAAAACGTTTTTTTGGGGTAATACTTTACAGGTTAAAGATTTTGTGCACGTCTTTAAATTCCGATATGAAAATTGATTTTGAAACTACCAAACTCAAGTTATTTTAGGGGGCATTCGAGATCTTTTTTTGTCCCCAGTCCAATTTATTTCCTTTTAACAAACCCCTCTTAGTTGGGTTAGTGAAAAAAACTTATTCCATAGATAACTTATAAAAATTGGGGCTTAGATAGACGTCCGAAAAAAAAATAATAAAAAAGAGGGAGCAAGATAAATGACAAAAAAATATTGGAACATCAATTTGGAAGATATGTTGGAGGCTCGAGTTCATCTTGGGCATAGTACTCAGAACTGGAATCCTAAAATGGCTCCTTATATTTCCGCAAAGCGTAAAGGTATTCATATTACAAATCTTACTAGAACGGCACGTTTTTTATCCGAAGCTTGTGATTTGGTTTTTTATGCGGCGAGTAAGGGAAAAAAATTCTTAATTGTTGGTACAAATAATGCAGCAGATGAAGCAGTCGCGCGCGCTTCTAAAAGGGCCAGGTGTCATTATGTTAATAAAAAATGGCTTGGCGGTATGTTAACAAATTGGTCCACCACAGAAACAAGACTTCAGAAGTTTAGGGACTTAAGAATGGAACAAAAAAAGGGGGGACTCAATAATCTTCCAAAAAAAGAGGCAACTATGTTAAAAAGAAAATTAGCTCGCTTGCAAAAATATCTGGGTGGTATTCAATATATGACAGGGTTACCTGATATTGTAATCATTATTGATCAACACAAAGAATATACGGCTTTACAAGAATGTAGAATTTTAGGAATTCCAACCATTTCTTTAATTGATACAAATTGTGATCCTAATCTATCCGATATTGCAATTCCAGCAAATGATGATGCCATGGCTTCAATTAGATTCATTCTTAACAAATTGGTTTTCGCGATTTGTCAGGGTTATTTTAGTGATTTAAGAAAGCCTTAATAACTCTAATTGCTGAATAACATAAAAAAAAACTCACTGAAAAAAAGTTCTATTTTGTAAGGGGGCATTCATGAATGTTTTATCATGTTCCATCAATAACTTAAAAGAGGTATATGAGCTAGCGAGTGTCGAAGTAGGCCAACATTTCTATTGGCAAATAGGAACTTTACAAGTGCACGGCCAGGTACTTATGGCGTCTTGGGTTGTAATTGTTATTTTATTAGGTTCAGTCACCATAGTTGTTCGAAACCCACAAATTATTCCGACTGGGGGTCAGAATTTTTTTGAATATGTTCTTGAATTGATTCGAGATGTGAGTCAAACCCAAATTGGTGAAGGTTATGGTCCCTGGGTTCCTTTTATTGGTACGCTATTTCTATTTATTTTTGTTTCAAATTGGTCAGGGGTTCTTTTACCGTGGAAAATATTAAAATTGCCTCACGGGGAGTTAGCCGCACCCACAAATGATATTAATACTACTGTTGCTTTGGCTTTACTTACGTCAGCGGCTTATTTCTATGCGGGCCTTTCAAAAAAAGGAATTGGTTATTTCAGTAAATATATTAAACCAACTCCGATCCTTTTACCCCTTAACATTCTAGAAGATTTCACAAAGCCTTTATCACTTAGTTTTCGACTTTTTGGGAACATTTTAGCCGATGAATTAGTAGTTGTTGTTCTTGTTTCTCTAGTACCTTTAGTGGTTCCTATCCCCGTCATGCTCCTTGGATTATTTACAAGCGGTATTCAAGCGCTTATTTTTGCAACTTTAGCCGCGGCTTATATAGGTGAATCCATAGACGATTATCATTGAACTCGTTGGTTCGTTTTTTTTAACTTAAACCCAAGACATATTCCTCAAAATGTAAAGTGTGTTTCTATTATTGATTTCACGAGGGAGCTTTTTATTAATATTTCAATTTATTATTTACGTGAAGAACTGAGAAAATCAAAAATAAAATATCCTTCCGTTACATTACTTACCAATTCTAGTCACTAGAAAAATCCCACTGCATTAGATTGTATCATTAACGACTTTATTATTTACCACGAATTTATTATGAATCCAATTATTTCTGCTGCTTCTGTGATTGCTGCTGGCTTTGCCGTAGGACTTGCTTCTATTGGACCTGGGATTGGTCAAGGTACTGCGGCGGGTCGTGCTGTCGAGGGGATCGCTCGACAGCCTGAGGCGGAGGGAAAAATACGAGGCACTTTATTGCTTAGTTTAGCTTTCATGGAAGCTTTAACAATTTATGGATTGGTTGTCGCATTAGCTCTTTTATTTGCGAATCCTTTTATTTAATATTTTTATTTTTGTAGAAACAGGAGAATTTGTTTTTTTAAATTATATCGAGATCGTATGAGCCGACCAATGATTGCGCCGATCTTTTATGTTCGTCTTTGAAAGGAATTGGTCTGCTAATTCGTTTTCAATTGATTCCCACATTTTCAGAGTAAAATAGGGGCTCCCTACTAAAAAAAATAGTTTGAGGATAATTTATGAAAGACGTAACCTATTATTTAATTTCTTTGGCCTCCCAATCACCTGCTGGGAGTTTTGGCTTGAACACTAATAATTTAGTAACAACTCTTATAAATATAGCTGTCGTACTTTCTTTATTGATCGTTTTTGGAAAGGGGTTTTTAAGGGATTTTTTAGATACTCGAAAAAATAGGATCGTAAACACGATTCAAATTTCAGACGAACTCTATAGTGGCGCTGTTGAAAAACTAGAAAAAGCCCAGGCGCGTTTATGTAAGGTTGAAAAAGAAGCGAAGCAGTTACGAGTTACTGGATATTCTGAAATAGAACAAGAAAAGTTGAATTTGATTAATTCAACTTATAAGACCTTAGAACGATTGGAAAAAAAAAAAAAAGAAACTTGTTCGTTTGAACAACAACGGGCCATTAATGACGTCCGACAATGGGTCTTACAACAAACCTTACAAAGAGTTTTAAAAACTCTGAATGGTTCTTTGAATCCTGAGTTGCATTTACATACAATTCGTGTTAATATTAGTATGTTGGGAACACTCAAATAAATAGTTTATTCCTATTTATTTTTGATTGTATCTATTGGGTTTTACAAATAAAAAAGAATTAAGAAAGAATCATGGTAACTATTCGAGCCGACGAAATTAGTAATATTATCCGTGAGCGTATTCAACACTATACTAAAAAAATAAATATTTTAAATACCGGTACCGTCCTTCAGGTTGGGGATGGCATTGTACGTATTTATGGTCTTGATGAAGTAATGGCAGGGGAATTAATAGAGTTTGAAGAGGGGACAAAGGGGATTGCTCTTAATTTGGAATCAAAGAATGTTGGTGTCGTTTTAATGGGTGACGGGTTGAGGATAAAAGAAGGAGGTTCGGTAAAGGCAACAGGACGGATTGCTCAGGTTCCCGTCGGTGACGCCTATTTGGGTCGTGTTATAAATGCCCTGGCTACCCCAATTGATGGTAGGGGCGAAATTTTATCTTCGGAATTTAGATTAATTGACTCTCCCGCTCCAGGGATTCTTTCGCGTCGTTCCATATATGAGCCTCTTCAAACAGGGCTCATTGCGATTGATTCAATGATACCCATAGGACGTGGCCAGCGAGAATTAATTATTGGAGATCGACAAACTGGTAAGACGGCAGTCGCGACAGATACAATTCTCAATCAACAAAGTAAAAATGTGATATGTGTTTATGTCGCTATTGGACAAAAGGCATCTTCTGTCGCCCAAGTAGTTACTACCTTACAGGAAAAGGGAGCCTTGCAATATACTATTGTCGTAGCTGAAATGGCGGATTCCGCCGCTACACTACAATATCTCGCCCCTTATACAGGAGCAGCCTTGGCTGAGTATTTTATGTATAAGGAAAGACACACTTTAATAATTTATGATGATCTTTCCAAACAGGCCCAAGCTTATCGCCAAATGTCTCTTTTATTACGCAGACCACCTGGTCGCGAAGCGTACCCAGGAGATGTGTTTTATTTGCACTCAAGGCTTTTGGAAAGAGCTGCCAAATTAAGCTCAAAGTTAGGTGAGGGCAGTATGACCGCCTTACCCATAGTAGAAACTCAATCAGGAGATGTGTCCGCTTATATTCCCACTAATGTAATTTCTATTACGGATGGCCAAATTTTCTTATCCGCTGATCTATTTAATGCTGGACTTAGACCGGCTATTAATGTTGGGATCTCTGTTTCACGAGTGGGTTCTGCAGCTCAAATTAAAGCCATGAAGCAAGTAGCTAGTAAATTGAAATTGGAACTTGCACAATTTGCAGAATTAGAAGCCTTTGCACAATTTGCTTCTGATCTTGATCAAGCTAGTCAAAATCTATTGGCAAGAGGTCAACGTTTACGCGAATTACTTAAACAATCACAATCCGCTCCTCTTACGACCGCAGAGCAGATAATGAGTATTTATGCTGGAATAAATGGTTATCTTGATTCATTAGAACTTGGTCAGATCGGCAAATTTCTTCGTGAGTTATCTGATTACTTAAAGGTTAATAAACCTAGGTTTCAAGAAATAATAAATTCCACTAAGACATTTACTGAGGAAGCAGAAGCTATTTTGAAGGACACTATTCCGTCGGAAAAGGATCGATTTCTACTTGAGGAAAAGATATAAAAACATATTACTAAAATTTTATTTTACTATATACTGAAATGTTCACTATAAATGCAATATCAAAAGATTCTTAAAAAAAAAAAGAGAGATAGAAAAATCGCGCCCAATAGGATTTGAACCTATACCAAAGGTTTAGAAGACCTATGTCCTATCCATTAGACAATGGACGCTTTACTTGTTCGGTTTTTGGTGAAAAATAAGTTGAACTGAGGTAAAAATAAGGTGTTTTTCAAAACGAAAGCCCGGTTGAGTGCTTACCGGGCCGAGGAGTCTTAATAAAATCCAGGCAAAAGCACTTAAGTAGGAAACGTAAGCAGTTTTTTTTTGAGATCGATGAGTCTATAGAGTTCTAAAATATTGTACGTATAACTAATGTAGATTTGAATAGGACTTTTCCATTTTACTTTGGAGGGATGGCTGAGTGGATTAAAGCGTCGGATTGCTAATCCGTTGTACGAGTTATTCGTACCGAGGGTTCGAATCCCTCTCTTTCCATTTTTGCAAATTAAATAATTTGCAAAAATGGATATTTAGTCTTCTTCAGGTTCGGGATTGCGTCTTGGATCATTAGAGAGGAACCCAAAGATAAATAGAGAAACAAAAAAGATAACAACGGTGTACACGAAGAGTTTTAGAATAAACATTACAAATATACCTTGGTTTCTTAAAAAAAATATGGACTATATTCGCGATTTTTGGACCATCAATCCAATCCGGGTTTGGTAATACGAAATAAAGTCATCTCTCCAAAAATAATTGAATGTAGTAATTTTAGGTAAAAGTTTTCCTAATTTTTATATCGTTTATAGTGTAAGTAACCCAAATCCTAGTAAGGTTTTTTCAGAAAGCAGCCAGAATAAGGTTTCAATTAAAGTGAAGACTATAAAAGTTTACTTAATTCATATTTCTGTAAAATTTCAACGAAAACTGACAGCAGCCTGCCAAACAAATGCGAAGAGAAAAAAGAGCACAGGTATGACCGGCATAAAATTTACGAGTGGAGTTAAAAAAGAATAGGCTTCGGGCAATTTGCTGAAGAATAAACTATTCGAATACAGGACAGAATCAATACAAATAATACTAATAAAATTAAGCATTTTTTTATTGGAGATGACTGCTTTGATATTTCAGATTAATGAAAATAAATAACTGTGGGGGGACCAAAAAGACTTAAAGTGTTCGTTTTATTTTAAGTCCCACATCTAGAAAATATTGCAAAAATTAAGATTTTAAATACAATGGTAAATGAATAATATTATATCAATTAATAAATTCCTTGCAGTGCTACCTAAAAATTTCTCCACTGAAAAAATACACGAATTATTCAATCTACTTGCATAGAGGGTATTCTATAATTTTGATTTTAAATAGGGATGTCATTTCAGTGATATTTAATTCAAAATCACAAAATAATTATTTTCATTGTACTTTTTGGACTATGGGGCGTGGCCAAGGGGTAAGGCAACGGGTTTTGGTCCCGCTATTCGTAGGTTCGAATCCTTCCGTCCCAGATCTTTTTCTCATTATAAATTTTATTAAGAAAAATAAATAATTGCTATTTATTTATTTTTCTTAATAAAATTTATAAAAAATGTCATAAAACATATGTTTGTAGACAAATAACATCAATCATAGATTTATCGTCAATCTGTTTTTGGATGGGAAAACGGGTGTTCGTGTCACGGTCCAATCGGAAGATTCCGTCAGTTTCAAGGTAATGAGATAGAGATAATCCAATTTAGGACGTTTTTAAAAAAAGCGGATTAGATTTATCCAAGTTTTTGCATCCTAAATGTTTACCATGGAAATTTCTCTTGGTTATGATATTTTGATCTAAAGAAATAAATTTAATAAAAAGTAAGTTTTCCACTTTAAATTTTTTGTTAAAAAATAAAGTCTACACCATATAAATTAAAATTACCATGTAGGATAAGAGTAAACGTAACGTGTATGATGTACGAACCGGGGTTTTTATTTAATCCATTGTTTACTTTAATCCGGAATCCGGGTTCAAATATACCGATTCCACTAAAATTTTAGTCGTAGCTTTAGCTTTTTCTCAAATTATCGATATCAATTGGAACATATTATATATCATAAAATAACAAGCGTTCTTCAGTTCTATTTTTTTCATATGCTTGGGAGTTCCTGATCATTAAATATACTTAATAAATTACTGTGACTGTAGTTTTAGATAGACGCAAGAGCGAAAACTTATGGGGTCGTTTCTGTAATTGGATAACCAGCACTGAAAATCGTCTTTATATTGGATGGTTTGGTGTGTTGATGATCCCTACTTTGTTGACCGCAACTTCTGTATTTCTTATTGCTTTCATTGCTGCGCCTCCTGTAGATATTGATGGTATTCGTGAACCTGTTTCTGGATCTCTACTTTATGGAAATAATATCATTTCAGGTGCTATTATTCCGACTTCTGCAGCTATAGGGTTGCACTTTTATCCAATATGGGAAGCAGCATCCATCGCTGAATGGTTATACAATGGTGGTCCTTATGAACTCATCGTTCTACATTTTTTACTTGGTGTAGCATGTTATATGGGCCGCGAGTGGGAACTTAGTTTCCGCTTGGGTATGCGCCCATGGATTGCTATTGCGTATTCAGCTCCTGTTGCAGCTGCTACCGCCGTTTTCTTGATCTATCCAATTGGTCAAGGGAGTTTTTCTGATGGGATGCCCTTGGGAATCTCTGGTACGTTCAATTTCATGATAGTATTCCAGGCTGAGCACAACATTCTTATGCACCCATTTCATATGTTAGGTGTCGCTGGTGTATTTGGAGGCTCCCTATTCAGTGCTATGCATGGCTCCTTGGTAACTTCTAGTTTAATTAGGGAAACTACCGAAAGTGAATCGGCTAACAAAGGTTACAAATTTGGTCAAGAAGAAGAAACTTATAATATTGTAGCCGCTCATGGTTATTTTGGCCGATTGATTTTCCAATACGCAAGTTTCAACAATTCTCGTTCGTTACATTTCTTTTTAGCTGCTTGGCCTGTTATAGGTATCTGGTTCACTGCTTTAGGTATAAGCACCATGGCATTCAACCTAAATGGATTTAATTTCAACCAGTCTGTAGTGGATAGTAAAGGCCATGTAATTAATACTTGGGCTGATATCATAAATCGTGCCAATCTTGGGATGGAAGTTATGCATGAGCGTAATGCGCACAACTTTCCTTTAGATCTAGCTACTTTTGAAGTTTCAGCTACAAACGCGTAAGATGAGATAAGGATTAGAGGTCTTATTATCAAAAATGAAAAACTGGAACAATCCTTGCTTTTCAGGCAGGATTGCTCCAGTTTTTCATTTTTTTTTGGGGCGGATGTAGCCAAGTGGATGAAGGCAGTGGATTGTGAATCCACTATGCGCGGGTTCAATTCCCGTCG